AAAAATATTATATTTAAAATAAAAATATATTAAGAATATTCTATATATACTAATATATATTAGTATTTAGTATTAAGATCTATTAGATCTTGGTTATTAGTTTACTCAACTCAAGAGTTGCTCCATGAATCTGTTGATTCGAAATTTCGAGATGGATAGATGTGACAAATGATGAATTGATTTCTTAACTATGTTACTCTACTTTTGTTAGGACCGCCGTTTATAATTATAATAATTGATGAATCAAAAACTTTCAATTGGTATTTTTGTTTATCCTCGTATCTTGAAATTTAGGGAAGTGCTTTATAAACATATGTATAAAAAGAACATATTTCATTTAGTCTCTTCATGTCTACTATAACTAGTTATTTCGGTTTTCTACTAGCAGCTTTGACTATAACTTCGGCTCTATTTATCGGTTTGAACAAGATACGACTTATTTGAAATTAATTGAATGAACAATTCATAACAAAATTCTTCTGTGGTAGTTCATATATTCTATAGTTCCTTACCACGTCAATTTTCAATTCTTGGTCGTTGAGATTCATGGGTAATTCCCATTAATATTTAAGGATAAACATTACCTCTCCTTTTCACCTTTCAAAGAAATTGAAATGATTGAAGTTTTTCTATTTGGAATCGTCTTAGGTCTAATTCCTATTACTTTGGCTGGATTATTCGTAACTGCATATTTACAATACAGACGTGGTGATCAATTGGACCTTTGATTAATTAACATCTCTTTTTTTTTGATTGACCTCCTACTTGTTTTAATCTCCAGGAGGTCAATTTCAAATTTCTGTTCAATTTTTTCAGTTTTATTTTCGACCTACCAAATAACAAGAATCTAATCACGCTCTGTAGGATTTGAACCTACGACATCGGGTTTTGGAGACCCACGTTCTACCGAACTGAACTAAGAGCGCGTTATTATTACAATAAATAGTTTGTTACCCAACCCGTCGGATATATATACTATCATAAATAATAAAATGAAAGGTTGATTATGTATGTCCAATTTTAATTAATATCAATTGACCTCGCGTTTCTGCTCATAAGATAAGCAATAGGTAGGGATGACAGGATTTGAACCCGTGACATTTTGTACCCAAAACAAACGCGCTACCGAGCTGCGCTACATCCCTTTTCAATTGGTCTACAGTGTCATTGTAGAGAATCCCTGTCTTCTTTTCCACATCTTTATTTCTTTCATTGATATACCAACTTGTCATTTCTTCTTTATTTTTTTTAGTCTAATTTCATTATATATAACATATAATAATAGACTTATCTTATACTGAAGAAATATGAAACCCAGCGTAACAAAAAAATTAATATTTTTCGGGAATTCTCAGACAGAAAGGGACTTTTTTTTTGTTTTAAGAAAAGGAATATTTACTTAATTGTTGTACATTTCAATTTGTATTAGGGATTCTGCGTAGACATACAAGTGTCAGTCATTAACTACATAGACACATTCGGTCATATATGTATTACTATTATGTTATGTATTACAAATTAGAATAAAATTACAAAAATAAAGAAAAGGGGGTTTTAAATGCGAGATCTAAAAACATATCTTTCCGTCGCACCGGTAGTAAGTACTCTATGGTTTGGTTCTTTAGCAGGTTTATTGATAGAGATCAATCGTTTATTTCCGGATGCCTTAATATTCCCTTTTTTTTCATTATAGTAAGTGAGATGGGAAGGGGGTGAAGAAAATTAGAGCTAAAATCAAATATCTGTGACTAATCCCTCCCCTTACTCTTCTTTTTTAAAATGAAAATAAATTAGATAAAGAATAAAAGCGGATTCACCTCAGTGAAACTAAGAACTCGGGGTTCCAGGACCAAAATGAAATTAATAATAGATCGAGAAAGAAAATGGAATATCTGTGGCAACAATATCATACAAAATAATTCAATGAAAAATTAAATATTGTACATTGATTATAAATTATAAATATAGAGTTAGAAATTATTATATTACTTATTATTACTATATTGATAGATTGCTACGAAATCCTTCATAATTGGATTTCAATTTCAATGTAGCAACTTCTATTTTTTTTTCTTTCCTTTCTTCTTCGCTTCGGATCGAAAAATCGAAAAATAGAAAAGTTGAGTCAATCAAAAATACAAAGGAGGTTCATGGCCAGGGGTAAAGAAGCTCGAGTAACGATTTTTTTGGAATGTACCAGTTGTGTTCGAAACCGCGTTAATAAGGAATCAATGGGCATTTCCCGATATATTACTCAAAAAAATCGACATAATACGCCTAGTCGATTGGAATTGAGAAAATTCTGTCCCTCTTGTTACAAACATACGATTCACGGGGAGATAAAGAAATAGATCGAACCAATCGCTCGCGCGTTCGCCTTGCCTTCCAAGGAAGACGAAAAACGACATATATATTATATATAACAATAATTATAAATTATATATTATTTAACAAAAATTATATATAACAGATCCTATATTTATTTAAATATAAAATAAACAAAGCAATCCTTTTTTTTAATTCAAAATCATTTCTGATCCGATCAAAAAAGAATTAGGATTTTCAGGACAAGGAATAAAAAAACCATGGATAAATCCAAGCGGCTCTTTCTTAAATCCAAGCGATCTTTTCGTAGGCGTTTGCCCCCGATACAATCGGGGGATCGAATTGATTATAGAAACATGAGTTTAATTAGTCGATTTATTAGTGAACAAGGAAAGATATTATCTAGGCGGGTGAATAGATTGACCTTAAAACAACAACGATTAATTACTATTGCTATAAAACAAGCTCGTATTTTATCTTTGTTACCTTTTCTTAATAATGAGAAACAATTTGAAAGAAGCGAGTCGACTCCTATAACTACTGGTCTTAGAATTAAAAATAAATAGGCTTGCTCTTCAATTGAATCAAACTAAAACTTCAATCCGACTTCAAATGCGAATTGACGTTTTGTTCAAAAAATTTGAAAATTAAGATTTTAGTGTTGTGTCGTAAGAAAAAAATAATTTGGGAAGAAGAATAAATCTTTTTTTATTGAACGTGTTTGTTCAGTGTGACGGCTTTATCATATTATATCCTATTTTATCATACTAATTTCTACTCTACCTTCCCGAATTCACTCGCCAAGGAACTCTATTAAAACATTACACTGGATTCCTTCCAATCTCCTTATCTTATTTTAAGATCTCATTGGAAATCATATAAATACAATTCCTATTTAATATAGCTATTTGTGCAAGTATTTTACGGTTAAGGAGCAGCTGCTCCTTGTACAGATTGTGCATTAATCTACTATAACTATAGTATAGTTTATTGTCTCGGATTACTGCATTTATCCGAGTGATCCACAAACGACGAAAATCTCTCTTTTGCCTACCTCTATCTTGATGAGCCGAAACCAAAGCTCTTATTTTCTGTTGAGTAATAGTCCGAGAAAGTCTTGAACGAGCCCCTCGAAAACTTGATGCAAATAAACGAATTTTGGTTCTACGTCTTCGAGCTATATATCCTCGTTTAATTCTAGTCATTGAATAAATAAATGAAATTTTGATGAATAACTAATTGATTTCTTTTCTTTCAGTTATTTCCCTTCCCTTTTCTAGTCTATTAATAACAAAACGGATTCTTCCAATGTATAAAATAAAAACTCCAATGGCTTTTGCTGCTATAACCTTCCCGACCACGATTTTTTATTTTTTTTTTTTTTATAGGCTTCTCAGCTCGAAATTAAGAATAAGAAATTGTATTGATACTGGGTATCAAAAAATATAGAAAAAGGTAGTAAATAGAAATAGGTATAGTGGTTTCCATCGTTTCTATGGTTGCTTCTTAAACGGTGAGGTCCTCTCTATACACCGGAGCCTCCTCCCTCATTTCATTTAATCAATGGCATTGTTAACTTGTACAGTTCACACTCTTTGGCTCTACCCATCATTATCCAGTAATAGGTCTTTCACAACGAGACCCACCTATAACAGTAACGGTATTTTATTTAATTATGAAGATTAGCTGAGTAGCTGACCTTGTTAGTCCGTTCTTGCAGGAGTCAAGAGTTAAGGGCATAATCTTTCTCCTTTTTAAATATGATTTCCCTGCTTAATGAATACCATTTGCTACCAATGGGGAATTCTTTCTTATCTTAAATTAAAAATGTAATTGATTGTATTTGTACTAATTTCAACCATAAATTAATTTGATACCACAATAGAAGGGTATGATATATCTTTTTTAGATTTTTATATATTTTCATTTTTCGTATAGTGAATGGTCTTCTTCCATTCTATCCTATTCACTGTTACAGATCACTTATACTGGATCAATTCTCTTCTTTTGGCCTAGTCCATGATCTGACCGAGTCGCACATACACCCTAGTACATGTTCCTCGTCGCTGAGGACATCCTCCAAGAGCGGGGGATTTCGTGACATTTTTGATTGGCTGTCGTGTGTTTCTAATAAGTTGTTTAATAGTTGGCATGTTGAATCATATACATAATGGGATGGTTTAGATCGATCCTAACCGGATAATTATGAATCATTTTTTATTAATGTATTGATAGAATATTTAGAATATTGTATTAAACCTGGTAAGAAAATAAAATATCAAATCGCATACTTGCGTGAAATCCTTCTTTTTTTTTATTCAACCGCTACAAGATCAACAAGTCCGTGAGCTTGGGCTTCTGTTGCTGACATAAAAACATCTCTTTCCATGTCTTCGGAAACAACCCATAAGGGTTTGCCCGTTCTTTGTACATAAACCTTTGTGAGGGTTTCGCGCAGCTTCAGTAGTTCTCCCGTTTCCAAGATAAATTCTCCCGTCCGTGCCTCATAAAAAGAAGTAGAAGGTTGATGGATCATTACCCTGATGAAATAACATAATAAATTATTATTCTATCTCGCGCGATGAAAGGCGAAAAGAAAAATATAATAAAAATAAAAAGATAGAATTGAACAACCGGACAGGCATCTTTTGCACATTGCATACGGCTCCTACAATGGAATTCACTTTATATACCTTTTTTATTTTACTATTGAAGAATGAAGAAATATAAAATAAATTCATAGGGTCTATCATATTCACATAGGTAAATGATCCAATAACCACCCTTCCTTTTGGGGTAGTTAAAAAATACTACGATGGTTCCGTTGCTTTATATATTAATTTTGTCTGTTATTTAGCAATCCCAAAGTTTCTTTTTTTTTTCAAATATCAAATAAAAAAATAATTTTTTTTCGTATTCTTTCAGAATAATATATATATATATTGTTAAGAGTTTTTCGGTGTGAAAACGAAAAAGTTTGTGACGCTGAAATGGGTCTCCTGATATATCAGATAAAATAGGAAATACCCTTTATCTCATACTACTCTTTCGATACATAATTTAAAAATTTTGGAAAAAAAAATTTTCCTTTTTCCTATCGAATTCTAAGTGCCATGCTATTATTACTTAATATTCCTATTTCATATATCGCGAAGGCATAGTCTTGTCTTCTTTTTTCTCTCAAATCAAATAAAAAACTCATTGGCGCCAAGCGTGAGGGAATGCTAGACGTTTGGTAATTTCTCCTCCGACCAGAATAAAAGATCCCATTGAAGCGGCTAATCCCATGCATATTGTTTGTACGTCTGGTTGTACAAATTGCATAGTATCATAAATACCTAATCCAGGTATTACCCATCCGCCGGGAGAGTTTATAAACAAATACAGATCCGGGGTATCATCCTCTATACTGAGATATATCATAAGACCAATAAGTTGATTCGAGATCTCGTCATCAACCTCTTGGCCTAAAAAAAGCAATCTTTCTCGATAAAGTCGGTTGAGTGGGATAAAATTGTATCCCTTTCGTAACCGTACATGCATCTTTTAACGCATACGGTTCAATACAAATCGCGAAAAAAAAAGAATCAATGTGTAGATTCGAGTTTTTTTCTTTTTTTTCTTTATAATTTATATTTATATATAAATTATAAAGAAAAAAAAATTCACTAAACTTATCGGACTAACTTTTCATTGATGTATTCTTTCATCGGAATTCAATCCAAATCACGATGTAATTTTCTTGTTCCTGAATGGTCTTCTTGAATTCTTTTAGGTTTCTGTTCTACTCCGAGTAAAGATCTGATCCGTTTTGATTTGCATATATAGGCCAAATGCCCGAATACTACGTCTTTTTGCTACGACTTCTTTTTTTTTTCAATTTATTTATGTCTCCCGCCAAATATTAAATATTCAATCCATTCTTCATATTACTCAATTTATTAACAGTTTGAGATCACTTCTATTTATTTATTTCTATTTATATTAGAAATAGAATATTAGATAAATAAATTTTATAAATTTTAATAAATTTTAAATAGAATATATATAGAATATGATATTTTAAGTAGAAATCATAGATATATTATTAATTGGTTTTTTCTAAACGGAGCCTGGATACTTCATTTTATTGTTCGAACCAAGGCAACCATAAATTATTCTAATTTATAATTTTAATCTGTATATCCCCTAAAAAATAGATTTCATTTTCTTCTAATTTTCTTCATTGCATTTCACGCTCCAAATTTTTGATGATTCAATCAATCTTTCTTGGGCGAAAGGGAGGATATCTCAATTGGGGAAGAGAACGGGGAAGTACCGTATAACCAAATATATCCGACAAGTCGCACTATACGTCAACCCACGATGCATCTTCGTCTCCAGGATTTCGAAAAGGTACTTGTGGAACACCAATGGGCATTAAATGAAATAAAAATTAAGTACTATATCTCACTTTGATGTGAAAACGTAAAAGTAGGTTTATTGTCTTAATAATTTTTTATCTTTTATCATATTTTATCGTTTTATCCATAGATTAAAAAAAAGAAGTTCATAAAAAAGGAAGACAGAATGAATAAAGTAAATTTGTTACAAATAGGTCTTTTCTTTTGGATGATGAACAAATCTAGATGCAGTTCCTCATATAAAATGCTATCAACGCCTGACCATTGCGTATTGGTACTTATCGGGTGTAGAATAAATCTGCTTCTTTTTGTTTATACGAACAAAATTGTTCCATTATTATTAAAAGACATTCTTACTAAAAGAATAGAACAAATATTAATCCTTTCCCCGAGATAATCCACTAAAAAAGTAAGTTCCAGGGTATAGTTTTTTTACAGTGCAATAAAGTTACATAGTGTTTATTTCGTAATTGAAAAAAGGGGGTATTTCCATGGGTTTGCCTTGGTATCGTGTTCATACGGTCGTATTGAATGATCCCGGCCGTTTGATTTCTGTCCATATAATGCATACAGCCCTGGTTGCTGGTTGGGCCGGTTCGATGGCTCTATACGAATTAGCTGTTTTTGATCCCTCTGATCCTGTTCTTGATCCAATGTGGAGACAAGGTATGTTCGTTATACCCTTCATGACTCGTTTAGGAATAACCAATTCATGGGGTGGTTGGAGTATCACAGGGGGGACTCTAACGAATCCGGGTGTTTGGAGTTACGA